TCTTTTTATTGAAAAAATCCCATTATTGGCGACTTGGCTCACTATTCATCGAACCATACCGATTGATCTAGCAATGATGGAATGGATATTCTGTTTACTGAATCACATAAAATTTTAGTCAACTCCATCCATATATATCATACGTATGAACGGAAGCAAGACAGAGAAATGGAGGGCATTTTCATTTTCGATGCAAGTTCGAATTTGAGCTTGAGCCAGGTACAAATAGAAAGAAATGCAAATTGATAAAGCATTCCTGGGAAAAATTATGTCACTTAGGCTGATGGAGTCTTTTATCGGATATCAAAATTGATCCAATTTATACCTAATTCTTTTATTATGATATTACGATCAGGGTACAAAAAAAGAGAAAATCAATGAATTCAAGAGTCAATCTGCTCTCTATGAATGAGATAAAAAAAGAAGAATCAGGAACAGCATAGAGTTTCCATTTTTTTAGCACACGCAATTGAATGTTCAAAAAGGAATTCGCAAATATTTTTTTTGGTAGTAGAATCTCTAAAATACAATGGAATTGCGTACATATATAGTCATAGGAGTAATCTTTAGGAAGTACATGCCGATATAGCTATCTAGCTATCCGTATATCACATCTTTTATCATAATTGAACTTGGTGCAACATAGGTTAGGTCGCACTCTACCATAATGTCTATCTTCTATTTATATTCAATGAAATATTCAAGCACGATGATCCTATATAGGGATATGTGCATAAGAAATAGACCCGGACTCGGTATCCACGTATAAAAATTTATGTTCTGGAGTTTACACTGTTCTGGGGTTTACATATACACATATATTTTATTATAATTAGAATAATTTAGAATAATTAGAATTGAGAATGATTAGTCGTAAATCAATTGTATTTTGCATCCATTAAGGGAATACAAATGGAGATACAAATTGAAGAGCTGTTCGCTAATTCAAAGTAAGAAAAGTAAGTAATAGTAAAAGAGTAATAAGTAAATAGTTAATGAAGTAAAGAGTGAATTATTCTAAATTGCCCTGCATTTTACAGTCTGTGACCGGGGCCGGGAATCTTTTCACTTTTCTATAGATTCGATAGATCTATAGAAAAGTGAAAAGAGAAGGTAAGTTTTTAAGCGACGCGTGTTTTGAGATAAAATCAATCGAAGAAAAGAATAGAAACAGGATCCAATAAAAAAGAGGAATTATTTTTTGGAAAAGGATAAGTACAATGGGATTCAAGATCCAAAAATAAAAGAAATTAAGAAAGTAAAAAATTCAAATCAAAACAAAATGAGGAGAGAAATAGAATAATAATAAATAGAATTCTATAAATTAGAAATAGATTATAAATAGAATATAAGGAATATAAGTATATATATAGAATATAGAATTCTATAATATAAATAGAATCTAATTTCTTATAGAATTTCTTTATTTCTTTATCCATTTTGGATGGGATTTTTTGGCGGCATGGCCAAGTGGTAAGGCGGGGGACTGCAAATCCTTTATCCCCAGTTCGAATCTGGGTGTCGCCTGATCAACAAAAAAAATACTTGGAATTTATTAATCCTGTTGATCGAACTTGACGAATTCTTGCCCCGCAAAAGCATAGGCAAGGGCTAGGTCTGTCGATACTTGATTTCCGTAGGGCCTATAAAAGACTGTCATATTTTTTCTCAAAATCTGGGTTCTGAGTGTGGCTAAAACAGGTACCAAGAAATCTGAAGCAACCCAATCTTATTAATGATTGGTTTGGGCTATTCTGAATTGAATCAAATAAAAGAAATAGTGAGAATTCATTCTGGGCATCAGAACTATGAAAGTAAGAAGTCGGAAATCTTGGTATCCAAAGGTTCCTAAGAGACACTCCATTTTGGCTACTAAGGTTGAAGAAAGGATTCTAAAAAAGATTAGAAAGACTCCCTAATTATTTTACACTATAACTTTCTTAATATTGAGGTAGTGTCTACTAACTCTGTCTGCGATGAAATTAGATTAGATAGGCTGATGGGAAATTCATTTAATAATTGTGGGTGGAAAGAACTGAAAATACTTTGTATCCAGACTCACTAGAGGCTCTTAGTGCTGCTCATAAATTTAATCAGAATGGTTGAATGGCTCTTCTTTTTTTTCTTATATCTTATATTTTATTTGATTTTTTATTATTCTATTTTCTTTTTTTTCCAATTATTTCTATTTCAATAGAATTCTATTGAATAAGAAATATAGGAACTTTTTATGAGTGGATTCATGAAATTGTTTCATAAAGAGCCGTAAGTAAGAATCCTATTTTGACTCTGCACCATTGATTCCACTATGATTATGAATCAATAATGGAATAATTCCTTCATTTCATAGAGATAGGGGACATCATTCACATGGATATAGTAAGTCTCGCTTGGGCTGCTTTAATGGTAGTGTTTACATTTTCTCTTTCGCTTGTAGTATGGGGAAGGAGTGGGCTTTAGAGCTAGGAATATTACTAATTTAGTACTTTACTGAAAAATA